TTTAATAGATGGCTTGGGTCTATGTCAATTTTTTTTTAATAGGAAAAAGGTATTCTAAAGTCCCCTGGAATTTCTTGGCTCTTCAATTCAAAAAGAAGATTTTTTTGTAAGTTTCAGTACAGTAGACAAATAATATGTATTGTTATGTTAATCATTTCAAATTTGAAATGGGGATTCCTTGCTCAAGGATGTTGAGTTGTACGTGTATCATATATATTCACAAGTATTGTGATAAGAAAAAAATTTCTGCCCAGATCTGTTTGGGAAAGAGTAGAATCAATGATAAACATAATGAATTGTGAATCGCTAACCAAAGGATAGGATAAATAATTAGAAAGGCAAATAAAACGTGCCTTTTTCTATTTTTGGGGATAGAGGGACTTGAACCCTCACGATTTTTAAAGTCGACGGATTTTCCTCTTACTATAAATTTCATTTTTGTCCGTATTGACATGTAGAATGGGACTCTATCTTTATTCTATTCTCGTCTGATTAATCAGTTTTTCAACAGATCTATCAGATTATGATGGAGTGAATGATATTGAATCAATGAATATTTGATTCTTTTTTCAACTTGAAGTTGGAATTGATTTACAACAATTCGTTCATTTTGACTATATCATAAAAAAAACATTCGAGTCGTCATTAATCATTTGAAATACTATTTTATTACGTATACGTATGTATATAGGTTTATCTTTCATCCTTTCTAGAGTTTCGCTGGAAGGATTGGATTCCTTTACCTTTACTAACGCAACGCAATCAACTCCATTTTTTGGAACAGCTTCCATTGAGTCTCTGCACCTATCCTTTTTGTTTTTCTCGTTCTTGCTTTCGAAACCATTATTTGTTTTCGGAAAACCGGATTTGGCTCAGGATTGCCCATTTTTCATTCCAGGGTTTCTCTGAATTTGAAAGTTATCACTTGGTAAGGTTTCCATACCAAGGCTCAATCCAATTAAGTCCGTAGCGTCTACCAATTTCGCCATATCCCCATTAGTATCTTATTATTCTATTAATTAGAATCTTATTACTCTATTAATAGTAATATCTCATTAAAATTAAAATATCCTTGTCTTTTTTCTTTCATTTGTATTAGGCTGGAACCATTGAATTCATTAGATACCAATTCCTATATCTAAAATTTCTCCTATTTTATTTCTTATCTAGCTTAGTTGATCTCTATCAGAGACCCATATTTTGTCGAATCCAAAATGATTCTATCATTTCTGTATCTGCAATTCAATATAGATAGATAGATACACGTATCTATTTATCTCTCGTTCTATTATTTTTCGCGTAAAATTTTGAATACTTGAATGGTCGATTCTTTTTTTTTTTCAAATTCTTTATCCATTTCAATTGATTTTATTTAGAATTCTAAATAGAATCAAATATCTTCTAATATCTAATAAATATCTAATAATATAGTAGAATTGAATAAAAATTCTAATTATATACATTAATATGACTGTCTATATAGATTTTGTGAAAATCATTATATTTAGATTTAGAATGAATTCTATTTCAAATTAGAAATGAAATAATTTTCAATACTAAGAACTATCTAATTCGAACTATTTAATAAACTAATCAAAAATGAATTAGAAATTTCCCACCCTTTTTTTTATTCAAAAAAGATTATTTACAATTATGGAATGATTAGTTAATGTCTATTCTATTAATAATAATTCTATATTAAATGAAATCATTTTTCTAATAGATATTTTCTATAGAAAAAATAAAGAATTAATATATTGAGAATGTAATATATATAAAATGATATATAATAATCTTAGAATAATCATAAAAAAAAAAAATTTTAAGGAAAAGTTTTTGTTGAGTTATGTTATAGGAGATCCCCCTTAAGGAGAATAAAAAATAAATAAAAATGAAAGAGAAAGGTACAATCCAATTCAGACCATAATGAAGCATTTCGCTCTTTTCATTCTGAAAGGTGGAAGATAAGACGAAAAAAAAAAAAAGAGAATTTGAATATTTTTAATATATAATTGATAAAAAAATGTTAATTATTGATAAACATATATTTGATGAATAGATCGAAATGCGTTATTGCTATATTCTATTAATCGTTATATTCATTTTTATCTTCTATATTATAATATAATGCAAAATTCTATTCTTTTCTATATGAATTTTTTTTATCTATTCATATTACTTATGAATAGATAAGAATGAGCAGTTAATAGATAAGATCTCAAGAATTTACTAACTTTCTATATATGTAAAATTTCTGTTATGTAAGCCCGCTTAGCTCAGAGGTTAGAGCATCGCATTTGTAATGCGATGGTCATCGGTTCGATTCCGATAGCCGGCTTTTCGTTATTTGTTTGATTTTTGACATAATTGATACTGTGAAATCAAATAAATAGAGAGAAATAGGGAAAAGGTTTCTTCCCTTTTTTCAAGAGTCACCGATTTATTATATTATATCGTAGGAACTTAAAATTATGAATAAAAAAGGGGAGGGGTTTGATTT